ATATTATATATATATATTTTTAAAATAAAATAAACGCCCACACGCATTGTGGGATTGATACGAATTCAATGATGTCTCCATTAGATAGAATAGATAGAAAGAAATCTATAGAAAAATTCAAAAAAAAGAAGTGTCATTACTATTACTGATCAATAAAAATATCTACCAAAAAGGAGGGGGGAAAGCTTTTATTTTATGATAAAAAATTCTGTTATTTCAAAAAAAAAAAAAGAAGAAGAAAACCCGGGATCCGTTGAATTTCAAGTATTCAACTTCACTAATAAGATACGAAGACTTACTTCACATTTTGAATTACACCCAAAAGACTATTTATCTCAAAGAGGTTTACGTCTAATTCTGGGAAAACGGCAACGACTATTGTCGTATTTGTCAAAGAAAAACAAAATACGTTATAAAAATATAATAAATCGGTTGGGTATTCGGGATTCACAAATTAGGTAATTTCAAGAATCATTTTCAATTATTCGATTTATTAGATACTGAATTTTGATGAACTTTTTTTTGAACGATTCATGGAAGAATGAATCGAGGAAAAACCTATGAATATCCCAGCTACAAGAAAAGACCTCATGATAGTAAATATGGGGCCTCAACACCCATCGATGCATGGTGTTCTTCGACTTATTGTTACTCTTGATGGTGAAGATGTTATTGATTGTGAACCAATATTGGGTTATTTACACAGAGGTATGGAAAAAATAGCGGAAAACCGAACAATTATACAATATCTGCCTTATGTAACACGTTGGGATTATTTAGCTACTATGTTCACAGAAGCAATAACTGTAAACGGACCGGAACAATTGGGAAATATTCAAGTACCTAAAAGAGCTAGCTATATACGAGTAATTATGTTGGAGTTAAGTCGTATAGCTTCTCATCTACTATGGCTGGGACCTTTTATGGCAGATATTGGTGCACAAACCCCCTTTTTCTATATTTTTAGAGAAAGAGAATTAATATATGATCTATTCGAAGCTGCGACAGGTATGAGAATGATGCATAATTTTTTTCGTATTGGAGGAGTAGCGGCTGATCTACCTTATGGTTGGATCGATAAATGTTTTGATTTTTGCAATTATTTTTTAACAAGGGTTATTGAATATCAAAAACTTATTACGCGAAATCCCATTTTTTTAGAACGGGTTGAAGGAGTGGGTGTTGTTGGTAGAGAGGAAGTTATAAATTGGGGGTTATCAGGACCGATGCTTCGGGCTTCCGGAATACAATGGGATCTACGTGAAGTTGATAATTATGAGTGTTACGAGGAATTTGATTGGGAAGTTCAATGGCAAAAAGAAGGAGATTCATTAGCTCGTTATTTAGTTCGAATTGGTGAAATGGTGGAATCCATAAAAATAATTCAACAGGCTTTGGAAGGAATTCCAGGGGGGCCTTATGAAAATTTCGAAATTCGCTGCTTTGATAGAGAAAAGGAGCCAGAATGGAATGATTTTGAATATCGATTCATTGGTAAAAAATCGTCTCCTACTTTTGACTTGCCGAAACAAGAACTTTATGTGAGAATTGAGGCCCCCAAGGGAGAATTAGGAATTTTTCTAATAGGAGATCAGAATGGTTTTCCTTGGAGATGGAAAATTCGTCCACCTGGTTTTATCAATTTGCAAATTCTTCCTCAATTAGTTAAAAGAATGAAATTGGCTGATATTATGACAATACTAGGTAGCATAGATATCATTATGGGAGAAGTTGATCGTTGAAATGATAATTGATACAACGAAAGTCCAAGATATAAACTCCTTTTCCGGATTGGAATCTTTCAAAGAGGTCTATGGAATTCTATGGATACTTGTACCAATTTTGATTCTTGTCTTGGGAATCACACTAAGTGTACTAGCAATTGTATGGTTAGAAAGAGAAATATCTGCAGGGGTACAACAGCGTATTGGACCTGAATATGCTGGTCCTTTTGGAATTCTTCAAGCTCTAGCAGACGGAACAAAACTACTATTCAAAGAGAATCTTATTCCATCTAGGGGAGATATTCGTTTATTCAGTATCGGACCATCCCTATCAGTCATATCCATTCTAATAAGTTATTCAGTAATTCCCTTTGGCTATAACTTTGTTTTATCTGATTTCAATATAGGTGTTTTTTTATGGATTGCTATTTCGAGTATTGCTCCCATTGGACTTCTTATGTCAGGATATGGCTCAAATAATAAATATTCCTTTTTGGGTGGTCTACGAGCTGCTGCTCAATCGATTAGTTATGAAATACCATTAACTCTATGTGTCTTATCAATATCTCTACGTGCGATTCGTTGAAACCAAAAAAGCTATTCGATGCTATTACTATGCTCCTCTCTTTATAGTACTATATTTCTATATAGTACTATATAGGAAAGGAGGCTAATAAATTGAATAGAAACCTTCATTATCCTTATTTTCTTTTTCACAATTCTGATTGAAGAACTAAATTAGATAGTTATATGAGTGAAATAAAACAGCTTCGATTTAATCTAATTTCAGAATACTCTATTACTTCTAGTTAGTAGATAGTATGATGATTTGAATGAAAGGGCAGTAAAAATATGGAGTCTCATTTTCTATGTATAAGAATGAAATAAAATGATAAACAAAAGAGGCCATTTAACCCAAGATTGGATAATTTGTCATCCTGTTTTGAAGCGGTCTCAAAAGACCAACCTTATTGAGTTTTAGTTACCATTTTTATGAATTCTCATAGATATATAAAAATAAGGGGGATTAATAAAAAAGAGTGGATGGTTAGAAACACCAAGATACACAAAGGATTAGTAACACAGATTTTGTAAATTATCCAAAAGAAAATTTACGCAGAATATAAAAAGAATACTAATTGGGGCTTTAAGTTGGTAGAAAAAAGAAAGCAGTACTCCCCACAACTCCGATCCAGAGTATGCTTCCATCCACTCACTAAATAAATTACTATCAGGAACGGAAAAATCCTTAAAAATTTTTGCAAGTCCCTTTTTCATAGCACAAAAAAGAAGAATAGGAAGAAAAATAATAAGAAATCAAAAAGGAAAAATAGATTTCTCTTTCGTTTTTGATTTCTTATATCCATATTCATGGAGATCAAATTTAAGAATTAAGAAACGAATGTGATTTTATTTTTCGTCATTCAAAATCATGAGGATTATTGAGAATTATAAAAGAGTATTTTATTGAAGAATTCAGTTATTACTCAACAAAGTTTTATTTTTTTTTTTTTGAGGGATGAGATCAATTCAGAAGTGCCTTAATTGGATCTTTTATTAAAATAGATTTCTCTTTCTTATTTCGTTATTTGTAGAACAGACAGAATTGAATTGGTCTAATTCAGAACCGTTCGATAGATTTTCATCTTCTATATCTTAGGGATATATCAAGAGATAAATAATCGACCCGGTCCTTAGATTTACTTAAGGCTTTCCAGGAGCCGTATGAGGTGAAAATCTCATGTACGGTTCTGTAATAGAGATGGGAACAGTAATGTTATCACCGACTAGGATTATCTAACAGTTTAAGTACAGTTGATATAGTTGATGCGCAATCAAAATATGGTTTTTGGGGTTGGAATTTGTGGCGTCAACCTATGGGTTTCATCGTTTTTCTAATTTCTTCGCTAGCAGAATGTGAAAGATTACCTTTTGATTTACCAGAAGCAGAAGAAGAATTAGTAGCTGGTTATCAAACAGAATATTCAGGTATTCGATTTGGTTTATTTTACGTTGCTTCCTATTTAAACCTTTTAATTTCTTCATTATTTGTAACAGTTCTTTACTTGGGCGGTTCAAATATTTCTATTCCGTACATATTTGTTTCTGAATTTTTTGAAATAAATAAAACATACGGAGTTTTTGGAACTACAAGTGATCTCTTTATTACATTAGCTAAAAGCTATTTTTTCTTATTCGTTTCTATCATAACAAGATGGTCTTTGCCTAGGCTAAGAATGGATCAATTATTAAATCTTGGATGGAAATTTCTTTTACCGATTTCTGTAGGTAATCTATTATTAACAACTTCGTCTCAATTGTTTTCGCTGTAAAACAAAGATGGATCTTTTATATTCATTACTTGTCTCAAATAAGAGAAAGAAATCAAACAAAACTATACTATTCATAGATATTTACGATATGTTCCTTATGGTAACTGGGTTCATGAATTATGGTCAACAAACACTACGAGCTGCAAGGTACATTGGTCAAAGTTTCATGATTATCTTATCTCACGCAAATCGTTTACCTGTAACTATTCAATATCCTTATGAAAAATTAATCACATCAGAACGTTTCCGCGGTCGAATCCATTTTGAATTTGATAAATGCATTGCTTGTGAAGTATGTGTTCGTGTATGTCCTATAGATTTACCCGTTGTTGATTGGAAAATGGAAACGGATATTCGAAAGAAACGATTACTAAATTACAGTATTGATTTCGGAATCTGTATTTTTTGTGGTAACTGTATTGAGTATTGTCCAACAAATTGTTTATCAATGACTGAAGAATATGAACTTTCAACTTATGATCGTCATGAATTGAATTATAATCAAATTGCTTTGGGCCGTTTACCAATGTCAATAATTGATGATTATACAATTCGAACAATTCAAATCAAAAAAGACAATTTTTTATAATTAAATACAATTCTAAAAAAAAAAGAATATTCTATATATAAATCGATAATATATAGAATATATAAATAGAATAATCGAAATAAAATATTTTCAAAAATTGTATAAAAAATGAATAATATAGTCGATATCAGATTAGAAATATTCTATAATTATTAGAGAACTATATTCTTAAATAGAATATATCAATATATATTATCGAAATTGAAAATCTTATTGAATTTCAATAAGATTTTCAATGTTAGATATGTTCTATCTACCTTTATACTTTAGTTTTAATATCGTTTCAAACTACTCTTTCGTATAAAGAGTGGAATGACATTGATTATATAACCCTAACTATATCAATTTAAACTA